TACGTGAGTTACTGAAACAATCTCAATCAGCCCCTCTCACAGTGGAAGAGCAGATAATGACAATTTATACCGGAACAAATGGTTATCTGGATGGATTAGAAATTGGACAAGTAAGAAAATTTCTCGTTCAGTTACGCACTTACTTAAAAACGAATAAACCTCAGTTACAAGAAATCATATCCTCTACCAAGACATTAACCGATGAAGCAGAAAGCTTGTTGAAAGAAGGTATTCAAGAACAACTGGAACGTTTTATACTTCAGGAGAAAGTATAAAAAAGGAAATGGATCCTTCTTTTTTTTTAGTAAATTTTATTCTTTAATAAAATTTTTAAGAAATTATATAAATAGAAGTATATCTAAGTTAAGTATATATATAATATAAAGAAATATATAACTAAATATCTGTTTAATATTAAACATTAAAGCATTCAGAATTTATTTATTATTCTATATTCTTTCTTATCTTTTTTCTAAAAAGAATAAAAATATATTTTATAATATATATATAAATGGAAATAATAGATAAATATCAATATATTTATATCTATATTGATATTGCGTCCAATAGGATTTGAACCTATACCAAAGGTTTAGAAGACCTATGTCCTATCCATTAGACAATGGACGCTTTTCGCTTTTTTTACTTTTTTTTACTTTATAGTTGTTACAAAAAAAAGAAGGTGCGAAATCTTTTTAGCAATTGTGTATTGAATTTATTTCAATACACAATTGCTATTAGACTTTTCTAATACATAAAATTGTCGGGAAGGGGGCAATTTACAACTTAGAGCGGGTAGCGGGAATCGAACCCGCATCGTTAGCTTGGAAGGCTAAGGGTTTTAGTCGACGTCGATTGATCATTTTTATATTTTTAACGTCTCTAATTCAAAACCGAACATGAAACTTTGGTTTCATTCGGCTCCTTTATGATGTATGGAGAAATTACCAAATAAAATATGACGGGAACGGAATCAAAATAAGAATTCGACCCATAACATCTATGTTAGCTTTTTTCCGTCTGGGTGCTTTCACAGAAAATTTTGCTTTATAGATGATCCTTCTAGAAGATAGAAAGGGAGAACCCGAACAATCTTTCTAGTTACTTCGTTCTTTATTTCTATTTAAAAGAATCCTTAGGAAAAGTATTTTGTTTCCACCGAGCTAAAACAATATAATATGTCGATGTCTTTAGTAAACTAAAGTTCTCGTTTAATAGCTATTTTGCTTCAATTTTTTCTATACCAAACAATTAATAGAGCTGAAGATTTAGTTACGATTAGAAAGAAACTTTTTTATCCATGGATCCTCTTGTTATACTTATTGAATTGTAAATAGTCATCCAATTCAAAAATTATGTTTCGGAATTTCATAATCCAAATTTACAATTGATTAGAGTCTTTGGATACAAATAACGAGAATTTATAATCTTCCTTGAATTTTTCATTGAAAGGTAAAGGACTAAATCCTTTTACTTTTAAGAAATAAAGTTTTTGATCGGAAGATGAATCAAACCGAGAGACCCTTTAACTATTAAAGGGATTAAAGGAACGAATCACACTTTTACCACTAAACTATACCCGCTACAATGCAATTATTGTATATAAATTGACCTTTTGTCGAACAAAGTAATCGGGGGTGTAATAAAAAAAATTGAATCTGCTTTACTAATTTTATTAAGCCTATGCGTCGACGCTATAATTTTATAATTTTTTTTTCAATTTCAGATCTTTTTTTTTTTTCTAAAACTCCATTGGATGAGTCTTTTAACTTTAACAAAAAAAGGCCCGGCTGGGGACTGACCAGGCCAGGCTAAAAAAAAAAAGATCTTTTACTTGTGTTTGTACGAGACAAAAAAAAGAGGATTCTCTATTTTTATTATTGTGGTTTTTTTTATTTATCTTTCGAGTTCGAGCCTTTTCTTTATCTAATATTTATCTAAATTTTTTGTGTAATATAGAATTACTGAGAAAGTTATATAAAAAAAGGTTATATTTAGATATAATAAAATATAAAAAAGAAAATGAAAAAAATATATATAATATAAAGAATAATCTATACAAAAAACAAAAAAGAAAGCTTTTTAAGAATAAAGTGGAGAAGGCTTTTTTTCAAGCCCTTTTTTTTATAATGGAACCTAATAAGTATCCCTTTTCAATTAGGAGAGATGGCTGAGTGGACTAAAGCGTTGGATTGCTAATCCATTGTACGAGTTAATCGTACCGAGGGTTCGAATCCCTCTCTTTCCCTTTCTCCTTTTGATGATGTGTAATAGAAAAAAAACAAATAAAATTCGAGCATTTCCACTAATTAAATAAAGCAATAAAAAACCTTGCTTTTTTATTCTTCACGTCCCGGATTACGTCCTGGATCGTTAGATAGGAATCCAAATATGAAGAGAGAAACAAAGAATATAACTACAGTGTATACAAAAAGTTTGAGAGTAAGCATTACACAATCTCCAAGATCTTACTTAAAAAAAAAAAAAAGAGAATAGATTCTCTATTTTTATACCAAATATCTAATTTTGATACCAAAAAATCAAGTGATTTATTTTTGTGAGCTCGAATCTAATTAGGTTCTTTCGTTTAGGGAAAAGAGGATAAAATTTAGGAAATAGAATGATCCAGATTTAGTATGGCTACCAAAAAAATTAAATATTTGAATTGAGAGTTCGTTCATACGTCAAGATTTTTTTGATCTTTTGAATTGTTGGAAGAAAAAAACCGCGAATTTTTAGAAGACAGTATTAAGAATTTCATCGAAAACTTACAGCTGCTTGCCAAACAAAGGCTAAGAGAAGAAAGAAAAGAGGTATTACGGGCATAACATCTACGATTGGATTCAAAAAGGCGTAGGCCTCAGGCAATTTGGCGACTAAAAAAGTGCTTGAAAAAAGGGCAGTATTAAAACAAATACAGATAAAATTAAATATATTAAGCATAACAAAAATGGGTGTTCTTGTGGATAATTTAATTTTGATTGAGTTATTAATATATAGTTTATATAAAGAAAAAATAAAGAAAGATAGTCTAAAAAGACTTTGTTGAACTTACTCAATCAAAAAACCTTTCATTCTCTTATGAGAATTAAAGAAATAATATTTTCATACAATATCTTAATTGAATTCTATGTAATGATCAATAAAGTTAGTTTGATTTGCTATCTACACATGTCAAAACTCTAGCACCTGTGTAATCTATATTTAATTTGGGCTTAAATTGAATTGACGAACAACCAATAGCAATATTACTCTTATTTAGTAGTCTTGAATAAAAATCTAAATGGGGCGTAGCCAAGCGGTAAGGCAACGGGTTTTGGTCCCGCTATTCGGAGGTTCGAATCCTTCCGTCCCAGAGTACAGTCATTACGGAATAAATTATATATTGCCTTTGTACACCATCTTTATATTTCTGTTTAAAAATACAATATATTTTAAGAATAAAATATTGAAATGAAAATAAAAATCAACTTTTTTTTCATCATTTCAACCGAATAAAAAAAATATATATTTATATATATATAAATATATATTTTTATATTCAAATTTTTATTTTACATATATACAATCTGATATGGGATTCATTTGAATTCTGACTGAACCTTTTACGCGTAAATTCACTATATCCATTCATAGAGAAAGAAAAAGTATAGATTACGATATACTGACTGAACTATGACTATTCATGATTCCAGAATTGAATCAATTACACAAACTAGAGGAATGTTATGGTAAAACTTCGTTTAAAACGATGTGGTAGAAAGCAACGTGCGACTTGAATTGAAGGACATGATCTGCTGTGGATTTTTTGATCCGCCACTTTTTATATAGGAATATAGGTGCTCTTGGCTCGACATTTTGTGTTCTATATTTTTGGAATAAAAAAAAAAAAGAGTACAGGATGGAGCTCGAGGAGAATAGAAAGTTTTTATTCCTTTCGCAGGAGTAAGGATCTAGGGTTAGTGCGAATCAATAAGTTGGAACAACTTCGTAAGTATTTTTATTTTTATTATTGAAAAAAAGACCTTTCAAGCAATTTTACAATGGAAAAATAAAATTTTCTTAAATTTGTAAAATTCTTTGAATCAAAAGTCTATCATACGTGAATCAAGCGTTTGTATGATTTTTTGATAGAAAGAAAATAAATCATAAACAAAATAAAGGGCTTGTTGCTGCCCTTTTTTATAAAACAATTCAAGATCACCGAAGTCATGTCTAAACCCAAAGATTCAAAGTAAGGATAAAGAATCCTGAAACAAGGAAATCCAGTTTTAAATTGTTTGAACAACTAGATCAGAATGAAGAAGCAAAATTGATTCTAAAAAATGAGCCAAACAAAAAAGGGTTAGAGACTACTCAAAAAAAAAGAGTACTTAAGAATTCTCTGTTGAGCTATTTGAGAGTTATTTAACTTGAGTTACGAGAGTAAGAATGTTACGAATTCTTTTTATGGAAAAAAACTATTTAGGGTTTCAATACTGGCTAATTTATTTAATGTTTTTATTAATCTATCTAATATTTGTATTTTATACAGAGATTTAATTTATACTCGTTCAATTTTTTCTCGAGCCGTACGAGGCCAAAGCCTCTTATACGTTTCTAGGGGGGGGTATTATTAATATACATCTATCCCAATGAGCCGTTTATCGAATCGTTGCAATTGATGTTCGATCCCGAAGAGAAGGAAGAGATCTTCGGAAGGTGGGTTTTTATGATCCAATAACAAATAAAACTTATTTAAATCTTCCTGCTATTCTCGATTTCCTTAAAAAAGGCGCTCAACCAACAAGAACAGTTCACGATATTTCAAAGAAGGCAGGGATTTTTACAGAATTAAGTCTTAATATAACGAAATTTAATTAATGAAACATAAAAAAGAGGATGTGAAAGACTCGTATATAGCTTGGTATCAAATTTTATCTATTCTTTTCTTTCCTCCTCTTTCGCTTCCATCATTTTTTTTATAATTTCGATTTATTATTAGTATTCGTACCTTTAGTAGGAATACTAATAATAAACCTGTTAACAATTACTTTTTTTATAATAATAAATAAATTTATGAAAATAATTTTGGATCTATATAAATTATAATTTTTGTATAAATACAAAATTTTATTGTAAAAAAAAAATACTGTATATAAAATAATATATTTATTATGAATAAAACTAATATATATATTATTATATGAATAATTTATTCATTATTCATAAAAAATTAAAGGCCATAAAAATGGGAAAAGTATAAAAAGATTTGAGATTACCCTAACTGGCTTAGTTTTCCTTCATTGTATGAACTAACAAACCAAGGGGTTAAGCTTTGTTATTTTTTTCTTTTCGCCATATTAAAAATTCACAATCATATTGACAACAGTGTATCGACCAAATATAATTCTCTCATAGAGAAATAGATCTATTTATCCCGGACGCACACATGACTGGGTTTTTCTTTATTTTTTCTTTATTCTGGTTGTATCTACATATTTGCTTTGCAGTACTTTCTTTTTTTGTTTTTTGGGGTTGCTAACTCAACGGTAGAGTACTCGGCTTTTAAGTGCGACTAGCATCTTTTACACATTTGTATGAAGAAAAGGATTCGTACAGATCTACGGTAGAGTTTGTAAGACCACGACTGATCCTGAAAGGAATGAATGGAAAAAATAGCATGTCGTATCAAGGGAGAATTCATATAACAATTTTTTTTTGCTTTCCTGATCGGTACAAGCTTATTTTCGGTGTCGAAAAAAAAAAAAAAAAAAGAATTCCAATTTGGGTCGAGTGAATAAATATAAATGGATGGATAAAAAAAACAGGTTTCCTGATTCCAGGAAAAAAAAGAAACGAGCTTACATTCGTAATTTGAAAAATTACCCGATCTAATTAAATGTTAAAAATAGATTAGTGCCTAATACGGGTATGGGAAGGAATTTTTTTCTTGCGTGTTATTATCAATTTTTTCATGAGTCCTAATTATTTTTTTCCCTAGTCCGTTTGGGTTAGGTTGGAGATGGATGTGTAAAAGAAGCAGTATATTGATAAAAAATATATATATTTCCAAAATCAAAAGAGCGATTAGGTTAAAAAAATAAAGGATTTCTAATCATTTTGTTTTGTTATTCTATTTAGTTATTCTATAATATAACTAACAGAAACCTATTAAAGATAGAGAATCCGGTTAGCAGTCTACCTGTTTATGAGGTATCTATTGCTTTCGTAGTCTAATACCTCATTTTGACCGTATCGCACTATGTGTCATTTCAGAACTCAATAAAATAAAGACTTTACTTTACAGTTCAAATCGAATTTCAATCCAAATGGAGAAATTTCAGGGATATTTAGAGTTCGATGGGGCTCGGCAACAGAGTTTTCTATATCCACTTTTTTTTCGGGAGTATATTTATGTACTTGCTTATGATCATGGTTTAAATAGATTAAATAGAAATCGCTCTATTTTCTTGGAAAATGCGGATTATGACAAAAAATATAGTTCACTAATTGTGAAACGCTTAATTTTGCGGATGTCTGAACAGAATCGTTTTATTATTCCCACTAAGGATTTGAACCAAAATCCCTTTTTGGGGCATACCAATCTTTTCTATTATCAAATGATATCTGTTTTATTTGCAGTGATTGTAGAAATTCCTTTTTCCCTAAGATTAGGATCCTTTTTCGAAGGAAAACAATTAAAAAAATCTTATAATTTACAATCAATTCATTCAATATTTCCCTTTTTAGAAGACAAATTCTCACATTTTAATTATGTATTAGATGTACTAATACCTTACCCCATCCATTTAGAAATCTTGGTTCAAACCCTACGTCACCGGGTAAAAGATGCCTCTTCTTTGCATTTTTTTCGGTTCTGTCTATACGAGTCTTGCAATTGGAATAATTTTAATATAAAAAAAAAATCAATTTTGAATCCAAGATTTTTCTTGTTCTTATATAATTCTCATGTATGTGAATACGAATATATCTTTTTTTTTCTACGCAAGCGGTCTTCTCATTTACGATCGACATCTTATGAAGTCCTTTTTGAGCGAATTTTATTCTATGGAAAAATACAACATTTTTTAAAAGTCTTTGTTAATAATTTTCCGGCGATCCTAGGGTTGCTCAAGGATCCTTTCATACATTATGTTAGATATCACGGAAAATGCATTCTGGCAACAAAGGATACACCGCTTCTGATGAATAAATGGAAATATTATTTTGTTAATTTATGGCAATGTTATTTTTCCATATGGTTTCAACCGCAAAAGGTCAATATAAATCAATTATCTTTAGATAATTTAGAGTTTCTAGGTTATCTGTCAAGTTTGCGATTAAATCCTTTAGTGGTACGTAGTCAAATGCTAGAAAATTCATTTCTAATAGATAATGTTAGAATCAAATTGGATATCAAAATTCCAATTTCTTCTATTATTGGATCATTGGCTAAAGATAAATTTTGTAATGTATTAGGGCATCCCATTAGTAAAGCGACCTGGATGGATTCATCAG